AATAATGTGCCTGATTAAAGGATTATCGTGATAGGATAAATAAAGTAAATTTTACCATTATTACATTTAATAGAATTAAACTATTCCTGAAACATCAAAAATTCCCGTGCATCATACACCAAAATATAAAAAGATAAGCTAAAATAAGCTAATGGGTTCATACCCCATCCATAGAGAATAAATCTCTTCTTTTTGATATCAACCATTGCCCAATGCTTGTTTATCTCCACTTTAATTAGCGGTTCATTAATTTCTATTTCTGCCAATTCCTGATTTAGAGCTTGAATAGGCTTAGAAATTAACCTCCTTTCTTTCATCCCTCTGATATCCAACCCTAAAAATACTTTATCAAATGAAGCTACTTTAAAATACTTCCTAATCCAAGCATTAGCTTCAATTACTTTCCTATTCACCACCACTTTCATGCAGATATACACTCATTCATCACTACCCCTGGTAGACAACCTTTTTTCTATACTAATTATTTCAACCCTCTTAATAAAAATGGGAGCTGCCCCCTTTCATTTTTGATTTCCTGGGACTATAGAAGGATTAAATTGAAAAAATTGTTTTATTCTAATAACATGACAAAAAATTGCCCCTCTTATCTTACTATCTTATTTAGTAAAAATAAACTTGCTTACTTTACTAATTATCATTCTTTCAGTTATTATTGGATCATTAGGAGGTCTAAACCAAACCTCTTTACGAAAACTACTCGCTTATTCATCCATCAATCACATAGGATGAATAATTGCTGCAATATTTTGTGGAGAAAACCTCTGAGAACTATATTTCCTTACCTACTCCTTACTCACATTAACCTTAATTTACATATTTTCAATTCTTTCCGTCTTCCATTTTAATCAAAATTTCATAATTATTAATGACTCTCAGCCTTTGAAGCTACTACTATTCCTCACCCTTTTATCTTTAGGAGGCCTACCCCCCTTTCTTGGATTTTTACCAAAATGAATTGTAATCCAGAGATTAATTGCCCTTCATTCATATTTCATTTGTTTTATTATAATCTTAATAACACTAATTACTTTATTTTACTACATCCGACTTTCCTTCACTGCACTATTAATCACTTATCCTCAAATAAAATATAAACCCTCATGCATCAAAAAAATCACTTTAACCATCCCAACCACATTAACATCTCTTTCCTTATTAACACTCCCACTATGTTCATTAATCTATAACTGCCTTTAAAGGTTTTAAGTTAATTAAACTAATAGCCTTCAAAGCTGAAAATAAATACATATTTAAACCTTAGTAATATTTACACCTTTAGAATTGCAGTCTAAAATCATTATTTTGAATATAAGATTATTATGATAGAAGAGGTGCTCCTCCTAAATAAATTTACAGTTTATTACCTATACTCAGCCATTCTACCGCAACAATGATTTTTTTCAACTAATCATAAAGATATTGGAACTTTATACTTTCTCTTTGGAGCATGAGCAGGAATAGTAGGAACCTCTCTAAGAATCTTAATCCGAACAGAATTAGGAAATCCAGGTTATTTAATTGGAGATGATCAAATTTATAATGTAATTGTCACAGCCCATGCATTTGTTATAATTTTCTTCATAGTTATACCAATTATAATTGGAGGGTTCGGTAACTGACTCGTCCCGCTAATAATTGGTGCCCCTGATATAGCTTTCCCTCGAATAAATAACATAAGTTTTTGATTATTACCTCCCTCCTTAATACTTCTTCTAGCCAGAAGCCTTGTTGAAAATGGAGCTGGGACAGGGTGAACTGTCTACCCCCCCTTATCTGCAGGAATTGCCCATGCAGGGGCCTCTGTTGATTTAGCTATTTTCAGCTTACACCTTGCAGGTGTCTCATCAATCCTAGGAGCCGTAAATTTCATTACCACATTCCTAAACATACGCGCTCCTGGAATATCGCTAGATCAAACCCCTCTTTTTGTCTGATCTGTAGCAATTACCGCATTATTACTCCTTCTTTCACTCCCTGTTTTAGCTGGAGCAATTACTATACTATTAACAGACCGTAATTTAAATACAACATTCTTTGACCCAGCTGGGGGAGGGGACCCAATTCTTTATCAACATTTATTTTGATTCTTTGGTCACCCTGAAGTCTATATTCTAATTTTACCAGGATTTGGTATAATTTCCCACATTATTAGCCAAGAAAGAGGGAAAAAAGAAGCATTCGGAACATTAGGAATAATTTATGCTATATTAGCAATTGGTCTCTTAGGTTTTGTAGTCTGAGCACATCATATATTTACTGTAGGAATAGATGTTGATACTCGAGCCTATTTTACATCTGCAACTATAATTATTGCCGTACCCACAGGAATTAAAATTTTTAGCTGACTAGCCACCTTACACGGAACACAACTAAATTATTCCCCCTCTCTACTTTGAGCATTAGGTTTTGTATTTTTATTTACAATTGGAGGATTAACAGGGGTAATTCTCGCAAATTCATCAATTGATATTGTCTTACATGACACCTACTATGTAGTAGCACATTTCCACTACGTTCTTTCTATAGGAGCTGTCTTTGCCATTATAGCTGGATTTATTCAATGATACCCTTTATTTACAGGACTATCATTAAACCCAAAATGATTAAAAATTCAATTTATTATTATATTTCTAGGTGTAAATTTAACTTTTTTTCCCCAACACTTCTTAGGACTAGCAGGTATACCCCGACGATATTCAGATTACCCGGATGTCTTTACATCATGAAATATCATTTCAACCTTAGGTTCAACCATTTCATTTATTGGAATTCTACTTCTCATTTTTATTATCTGAGAAAGAATTCTATCAAATCGACTAACACTTTTCCCCTTAAACATAACAAGTTCTTTAGAATGATCCCAAAACACTCCACCTAGAGAACATAGTTACAACGAATTACCAATCCTATTAAATTTCTAATATGGCAGAGAAGTGCAATGGATTTAAGCCCCATATATAAAGGATACTTTTATTAGAACATGGCTACCTGATCAAATATTAACCTACAGAATGGGATTTCCCCTTTAATAGAACAATTACTTTTCTTCCATGATCATACTTTACTTATTTTAATCATAATTACCGTCTTAGTTGCCTATATTATAGGAAGTTTATTTTTCAACCTTTCCACTCACCGATTTCTATTAGAAGGGCAAGCTATTGAGATTATTTGAACAATTTTACCAGCCTTCACTTTAATTTTCATTGCTCTACCTTCACTCCGCTTATTATACCTCCTAGATGAATCATTTAATCCTCTCTTAACTATTAAGACAATTGGCCATCAATGATATTGAAGATATGAATATTCAGACCTCCCTGATACTTTAGAATTTGATTCCTATATACTACCTTACAATGAAATAAACTCTGATGGATTTCGATTATTAGATGTTGATAATCGAACAATTTTACCCATACATACCCAAATTCGAATACTCCTTACTGCTGCTGATGTACTTCACTCCTGAACTATTCCGTCTCTAGGGGTAAAAGTAGATGCCACCCCTGGACGACTTAATCAAATTAATTTCCTTATAAATCGACCAGGGATTTATTATGGACAGTGCTCTGAAATCTGTGGAGCAAATCACAGATTTATACCTATTGTAATTGAAAGAATTAATATAAAATCTTTTATTTCATGATTATTAAATTCTTCTAAATACATCAGATGACTGAATGTAAGTAATGGTCTCTTAAACCAATTTATAGTAGCTACACCTACTTCTGATGAAAGATTAGTTAAAATATAACTTTAGTATGTCAAACTAAGATTATTAATTAAATTAATATCTTTTTATTCCTCAAATAGCCCCTATTAGATGATTAACTTTATTCTTTATCTTCTCTACGACATTAGTTTTCTTTGCCCTACTAAACTTTTACCTTTTCAATTCACCCCCTTCATGTTTAACTACCCCCCCAACAACAGCAAAATTTACACTAAACTGAAAATGATAACAAATTTATTCTCAGTTTTTGATCCTTCAACAAATATCATAAATCTATCCCTCAATTGATTAAGAACTTTTCTAGGAATTTTAATTCTCCCATCCTATTTTTGATTAATACCTTCTCGTCATCACATTTTATGAACTAAAATTACCTTTACATTACATCAAGAATTCAAAACCCTATTAGGCCCTTCTAGACAAAATGGAAGAACCTTTTTATTTACTTCCCTCTTTATCTTAATTCTATTTAATAATTTCCTTGGACTATTTCCATATGTTTTTACTAGAACGAGCCATTTAACATTATCTTTAACTTTAGCTCTCCCCCTTTGACTCAGATTCATAATTTATGGATGAATCAATCACACTCAACATATATTTGCCCATCTTGTACCTCAAGGTACTCCTCCAATTTTAATACCTTTTATAGTCTGTATTGAAACAATTAGAAACATTATTCGCCCTGGGACACTAGCTGTCCGATTAACAGCAAATATAATTGCTGGCCATCTTCTCCTTACTCTCCTAGGTAATACAGGACCAACCCTATCCTCTTCTTTTCTAATTTTATTGATTCTCGGACAATTAGCATTAATGACATTAGAAGTAGCAGTATCTATAATTCAATCTTACGTTTTTGCTGTTCTTTCAACTCTTTATTCTAGAGAAGTAAACTAACCACAAATGACAATACATAAAAATCACCCATTCCATCTAGTTAATCCTAGCCCATGACCTTTAACAGGCGCAATCGGAGCTTTAATCATAGTTTCAGGACTCCTAAAATGATTTCATCAATATAATAACTCTTTGTTACTTCTCGGAACTTTAATTACCCTTTTAACAATAATTCAATGATGACGAGACATCACTCGAGAAGGCACTTACCAAGGTCTTCACACATTACCTGTAAATTTAGGATTACGATGAGGAATAATTCTATTTATTATTTCAGAGGTCTTCTTTTTTCTCTCATTCTTCTGAGCATTCTTTCATAGTAGTCTCTCTCCTGCTATTGATTTAGGTTCCTCATGACCTCCCACAGGAATTCAACCCTTTAACCCCTTTCAAATCCCCCTTCTCAATACTGCTATTCTCCTCGCATCAGGTGTTACTGTAACTTGAGCTCATCATAGTCTAATAGAAGGTAATTATTCTCAAACAACCCAAGGATTATTCTTCACAGTACTTTTAGGGCTATATTTCACTTTACTTCAAGGGTATGAATATATTGAATCTCCTTTCACTATTGCAGACGCCACATATGGATCTACTTTTTTTATAGCCACCGGATTTCACGGCCTTCACGTCATTATTGGCTCCACATTCCTTATCATCTGTCTCATACGACATTCAATAAATCATTTTTCACCTTCTCACCACTTCGGATTTGAAGCTGCCGCCTGATATTGACATTTCGTAGATGTCGTATGACTTTTCCTTTTTGTTTCTATTTACTGATGAGGTAGTTAATTTATTTAGTATAATTAGTACAATTGACTTCCAATCAAATAGTTTGATAAATCAAAATAAATAATTCTAATCATCTTAACTTCAACTATTATTATTTTTACCCTTTGTAGTATAATTGCTTCTCTCGCCTCATTACTCTCAAAAAAATCTCTAAATGATCGAGAAAAAAGATCTCCTTTTGAATGTGGTTTTGATCCTAAAAGATCTGCACGACTACCTTTTTCCCTTCGATTTTTCTTAATTGCCGTAATTTTCCTTATCTTCGACGTTGAAATTGCCTTACTCCTCCCCATCATTATTATCCTTCAATGATCTCACCTCACATCCTGAGCAATTACAACACTACTATTTTTAATTATTTTACTATTAGGTCTTTATCATGAATGAAATCAAGGAGCATTAGAATGGGCTTATTAGTAAGGGCTGTAGTTAACCATAACATCTAATTTGCACTTAGAAAGTATTGAATTCAATCTGCCTTATAAATAGAAAGCAAATTGCAATCAGTTTCGACCTGGTACTTGACGTTTCCAACGTCTCTATTTATTAATTGAAACCAAAAAGAGGTATATTACTGTTAATAATATCATTGAACAAATTCCAATTAAAGAAATAAAATCCAAAGAAGAAGCTGCTAACTTCTACTTTAGTGGTTAAAATCCATTAGTATTTCAAATTATATAGTTTAAATAAAACTATACACTTTCATTGTATCAATAATACTCCAGTATTTATAATTATTTGAGAGTTCTCACTACCTCAATATCTTCAATATTACGCTCTAAATTTTAGCTACTCAAATAAATAATCACAATTAATCCCATCAGAATAAACACTCAAACAACAAAACTAACTAAATAAACCCTTAATTCATTATTCTGATAAACTTGATTTATTGAAGAAGAATCAACTGATATTAAATAAATAGATTGACTCCCAAATTCCTCTCTTCACCCCTGATCAAAGATTCTATAAATTGTTCCACCAACACTCAAACAATAATAATTCATCCCATAAGTAGAAAGTCTAGGCATAAACCATATCGTCCCTAAAAAACTAGATATTAAATAAAACTTAAAAGAATATAAATCATAACTTAAAGCAAATTTCGAAACTTCATAACCAATTCAACCTCCAATCAAACAAACTACCATTGTTATCATTTTCAAACTCAAAGGTAAAATAACCACTTCTGGGGATGAAAAAATAACTCATCTTAATATTCTTCCACCTATAATTGCTATAGTTATTAATATAATCATCCCCTTCAACATAACCCACCCCTCATCACCCAAGGAATGAGATGCAATTTCATTACAATCACCTGTTATTGAATAATACACTAAACGCAAGGAATATCTCACAGTCAACCCTGTCGAAAAAAAAAAAATAAAAAAAATAAAAAAATTCACACTAGATAAGTTAACTATCTCTAAAATTAAGTCCTTTGAATAAAATCCAGCTAAAAAGGGCATGCCACATAAAGCTAAGTTAGAGGTATTAAAACAAGCCGAAGTTAAAGGTATTTGACTTGACAAAACCCCCATAGAACGGATATCCTGAGAATTCTTTATATTATGGATAATAGCTCCTGCACATATGAATAATAATGCTTTAAACAAAGCATGTGTTAACAAATGAAAAAAAGCTAGCTCAAAATAACCAATTGATAAAATTCTTATTATTAACCCCAATTGACTGAGTGTAGATAATGCAATAATCTTTTTTAAATCAAACTCAAAATTAGCCCCTATACCCGCCATAAACATTGTCAAACCAGAAATCAACAATAAAAATTCACTCCACCCCCCTCTAAAAATTAAAGCATTAAACCGAATTAATAAATAGACACCAGCAGTAACCAATGTAGAAGAATGAACTAATGCTGATACAGGAGTAGGAGCCGCTATCGCAGCTGGTAATCATGAGGAAAAGGGAATTTGGGCACTCTTCGTTATAGCAGCTAACAAGATAAGCCCGCCTATCACCTTTAATTCAATCCCTCCCTCATTCAAATTCAAATAATAAATATAATTTCAACTTCCAAAATTTAATATTCATGCAATTGCTATTAATAGAGCTACATCACCTACACGATTAGATAAAGCTGTTAATATTCCTGCACTATAAGACTTAGTATTCTGGTAGTAAATAACTAAACAATAAGACACTAATCCTAACCCATCCCAACCCAATAAAATTCTAATTAAATTAGGACTAATAATCATAAATATTATTGATAAAACAAACATTAAAACCAAAACAATAAATCGATTTAAACTCTCATCTCCTGATATATACTCCTCTCTATAATAAATTACTAATGAAGAAATACCTATTACAAAACTCATAAATATTAAAGATATTCAATCTAATAAAATTGTTATAACAATCCCTGAAGAATTCAATGAAGTCACTTCCCATTCAATAAAGAAAACAAGATTAGTCATCAAAAAATAACACCCTAATCAACCTAACACCAATCTCAATGACAATAAAACCCCAAACCCTAACAAACAAATTGAAAATGATCATATAATAACTCAAAATGCACATCATATCTTTGACACCACAAATCAATATTTTAAATTAAACTATTTAAGTCTAATTACATTCACAATATAAAAACCTCACTCTTAATAATCAATAAATTTAAAGGCAACCAATGCAAAAACAGCAAAAGATATTCCCGTAAATACCCACTTGAACTTGAATACAAACCTGAGTAAACTTGACCATGTTGACTTAATGAATATAAATATAAAGAATAAGCAGCTCTAAAAAAAGACAACAATATTAATATAAATATAGTTACCCAAGTTCAAGAAACAATACAATTTAGTAAACCAATTTCACCCAATAAATTTAAGGAAGGAGGAGCTGCCATATTACAAGAGCATAATAAAAATCACCATATAGCTATTCTAGGTATAAAATTCATTAACCCCTTGGCAATTATTAAACTTCGTCTCCCTAACCGCTCATAAACAATATTTGCTAAACAAAACAATCCAGAAGAGCAAAGTCCATGAGCAATTATTAATATGAAAGCTCTACAGAAACCTCAATAAGTTATTGTTATCAATCCTCTTAATACCACACCTATATGTGCTACAGAAGAATATGCAATTAATGATTTCATATCAACTTGACGTAAACAAATTAATCTAACTAATACTCCTCCAATTAAACTAATTCTAATTCATATTACATTAAATTTCAACCCACTTAAAATTAAATACTTGTACACTCGTAACAACCCATACCCCCCTAATTTCAATAACACACCAGCTAAAATTATCGAACCAGAAACTGGGGCCTCAACATGAGCCTTTGGGAGCCAAAGGTGAACTAAGAATATAGGTATTTTTACTAAAAACCCAAAAATTAAAGCCAAATAAACATAAAAATTTAAAACACTTAATCCCCCTTCATAATAAAAACTTAAACTTCCACTTTTATAATATAAATAAAACAATCCAAGAAGTAAGGGTAAAGAAGCAAATAAAGTATAAAACAACAAATAAACTCCCGCCTGTAATCGCTCGGGTTGATATCCTCAACCCAAAATTAGCAAAAATGTAGGAATTAAACTTCCTTCAAAAAATACATAAAAAGAAAATAATCTTAATCTACTAAAAGTACAATATAATATAAATATTAATAAAAGTACCATTATTAGAAATAAGTCTCTACTAAAACGAAATCGATTTACTGATACTCTAGCAGTTAACATTAAAGCACAAATCCAAAATCTTAATAAAATTAAACCATAAGAAATCACATCACACCCCCAAAAATATCTTATATAACTATTTCCCTCTAATACACATATAAAGATAAATAACATACCCATTAAATACATTATATTCTGGATTATCCACCATCCTTTTAAAGTAAAACTCACAGGAATCAAAAACAATAACATAAATATTAATTTTAACATTGAAGAATTGCAAAAGATTGAAAAAAATCATTTCCATGTGTACGAATTATAGAAACTAAAACAGATAATCCCAAAGCACCTTCACAAACAGAAAAAACTAAAAAAACTATACTAAAAAATAATTCACAGCTAAAACAATTAAAAAAAACAAACAGTATTATAAAAGTAATCAAAACTATAAATTCTAATCTTAATAAGGTTATCAATAAATGCTTCCGTTTTGAACAAAAAACGTAAATACCAACTAAAAACATCAAAACTATCATCGAATAATACATTACCATAAGTTTTAATAGTTTAATCAAAACGTTGGTCTTGTAAACCAAAATTAAGGACTCTTTTAAAACTCAGAAGAAAGACACTCTTATCACTAATCTCCAAAATTAATATTTTATTTAAACTATCTTCTGAATAACTATAATTACCTTTATCATTCTTAATTTATTCACTTCAATCATATTTAGTCAATGTAATCACCCCCTTTCCATAACCCTCACTATTATTATTCAAACTATCTTAATTTCTCTTTCTATAGGCCTCCTTTCTCAAAGATTTTGATTTTCCTATATTCTTTTCTTAATCTTCTTAGGAGGAATACTTATTTTATTTATTTACACCACTGCTTTAGCTTCTAACGAAATATTGGCAATTCCTTCAATAACATTATGAACTTATTCTGTAATTATTTTAATTTATCTCCTCAACCTATGATGAATTGACCCTACTTCCTTCAACTTCATAATCAATAACTCAGATACACTTCAGAGACAACTAACTACTCTCAACTATTGAACAGAAACCATCTTCCCATTAATAAAACTTTATAATAACCCTACTAATATAAACACTCTAATATTAATGAGATATTTATTCCTAACATTAATTGCCATTGTAAAAATTACTAATATTTTTAGCGGCCCTCTTCGACCAATACACTAATGTATAAACCTCTGCGAATCAAACATCCTTTATTAAAAATCATAAATAATTCTCTAATCGACTTACCCGCTCCTTCAAATATTTCCACAATATGAAATTTTGGATCTCTATTAGGCTTATGTCTAATTATTCAAATCGCCACCGGATTATTTTTAGCAATACATTACACTGCTAATATTGATACCGCTTTTAATAGAATCGCTCACATTTGTCGTGACGTAAATTACGGGTGATTTTTGCGAACTCTACATGCTAATGGGGCCTCATTCTTCTTTATTTGTATTTACCTCCATGTAGGTCGAGGAATATATTATAGATCTTATAATTATTCACACACTTGAATAATTGGGGTAATCTTACTATTCTTAGTTATAGGAACAGCTTTTATAGGTTATGTTCTCCCATGAGGACAAATATCATTTTGAGGGGCAACCGTAATTACTAATCTCCTTTCTGCCATTCCTTATTTAGGAACTACTTTAGTTCAATGAGTTTGAGGTGGCTTTGCTGTCGACAATGCCACTTTAACACGATTCTTTACCTTCCATTTTCTTTTACCCTTTATTGTAGCCGCCATATCAGCAATTCATTTATTATTTCTTCACCAAACAGGATCTAATAACCCTTTAGGATTAAATAATGACATTGATAAAATTCCCTTTCATCCTTACTTTTCATTTAAAGATATTGTAGGTTTCATTATCATAATTATAATTTTAACAATATTAACACTACTTAATCCTTATCTTCTAGGAGATCCAGATAATTTTATCCCAGCCAATCCTTTAGTTACACCAGTACATATCCAACCAGAATGGTACTTTCTTTTCGCCTATGCTATTCTACGATCAATTCCTAATAAATTAGGAGGAGTTATTGCATTAGTTATATCCATTGCAATTTTAATAATCCTTCCCTTCTTTAACATAAATAAATTCCGAGGTAATCAATTCTATCCCCTTAATCAATTCTTATTTTGAATAATAACAACAACAATCATTCTCTTAACATGAATCGGAGCCCGACCAGTTGAAGACCCTTTTATCTTAACAGGACAAATTCTAACCGTAATTTACTTTTCCTATTATCTAATTAACCCAATAATCTTATATATATGAGATCACCTTTTAACTCACTAGTTAATAAGCTCATAAGCACTATGTTTTGAAAACATAAGAAAGAAGTTTAAATCTTCTATTAACTTCTACGTCACTAATTTCATTTAAATCCCTGATGACACCGTGAGTAATTTAAATCCTACGTAGAAAATTAAAAAATTCAATGATAAAGGCAAAAATCTCCTTCATGCCAAAAACATTAGTTTATCATAACGAAACCGAGGTAAGGTCCCTCGCACTCAAATAAAAGTAAAAGACAAACCAACTAATTTTAAAAAAAAACCTAAAGTATTAACATCACACCCAAGAAACATTACACAAAATAATATTCTCATAAATAAAATTCTAGCATACTCCGCTATAAAAATTAAAGCAAAACCTCCTCTACTATATTCAACATTGAACCCTGAAACTAATTCTGACTCTCCTTCTGCAAAATCAAAAGGAGTTCGATTAGTCTCAGCTAAGCAGGATGCAAATCAAACTAACCCTAATGGTAATCTTATTATAATCAATCAAACATATTCCTGATAATAAAAAAATATGCCTAAACAATAACTATCAATAAAAAAAACAAAGGAAAACAAAATTAAAGCCAATCTTACTTCATAAGAAATAGTTTGAGCTACTGCTCGCAACCCCCCTAATAAAGCATAGTTAGAATTAGATGATCAACCTGCAATCATAACAGTATAAACACCTAAGCTCGTGCAACACAAAAAAAACAACAAACCAAGATTAAAAGAAAAAACAAAAGTCAAATAAGGGAAAACTACCCAAATTAGTAAAGATAACATTAAACCCCCAACTGGGCACAAATAATATATAATGTAATTAGATAAAACAGGATAAGTTTGTTCCTTTCTAAATAACTTAATAGCATCAGCAAAAGGTTGAGGAATCCCAATCAACCCTACTTTATTAGGGCCTTTACGAATTTGGATATACCCTAAAATCTTCCGTTCCATTAAAGTCAAAAAAGCTACTCCTACTAAAACACAAACTACCATTATCAAAGAACTAATTAAATTCATTACTACTTCAACTCATATTACTATTTGTAATACTATTACATTCATGAATTCTAAATTCATCACACTTCTCTGCCAAAATAGTAATACTATTCAAAAAAAAATATTATATCAAATATTTGGTCCTTTCGTACTAAAATATTACCTCTTATAAGGATAGAAACCGACCTGGCTCACGCCGATCTGAACTCAAATCATGTAAGGATTTAAAAGTCGAACAGACTTATTTAATAAACTACTACACCTATCAATTTCCTTAATTCAACATCGAGGTCGCAATCTTTCTTGTCGATAAGAACTCTCAAAGAAAATTACGCTGTTATCCCTAAAGTAATTTAATCTCTTAATCACTACTAATGGATCATTTATCCTATCATCTAAGTAAACAAAAATAAAAGTTTCCAATTTTTATAGTCACCCCAACCAAATATATATATATACACAAAAATTTAAACACTACTAAAACTCATCATAGCATATAAATATTAAACTTTATAGGGTCTTCTCGTCCTCTATAAACATTTCAGCCTTTTCACTAAAAAGTTAAATTCAATTTTTTATATAAAGACAGTCTATACCTCGTCCAACCTTTCATTCCAGTCCTCAATTAAAAAACTAATGATTATGCTACCTTTGCACGGTCAAAATACCGCGGCCCTTTAAAATATTCAGTGGGCAGGTCAGACCTTAAATATAACCTAAAGGACATGTTTTTGTTAAACAGGCGAGCATATAATTTGCCTAATTCCTCATTATAAATTCTCAGAAATCAATTACTGCTATTGCAACCCTAACTATACTAATTTAATCATTATCACATTTTACACCTACTATTAAAATCGACTCAATAAATTATTAAAATTTCCCTAAATAATATGTAACTTAAATAAGTTATAACACACTTAAAACCCAACTACTCTAAAGTCTCATTTTCAAATATATCCCTACCATTATTAATCATTATTTAGAGCTAATCCCCTAAATAATTAGTATTAACATAGTTTATTTCCATAAACAAACATCACCACCAAATACCTGAATTCAATTCATTTCTTAAGTAACTAGATATCTTCGAGAACGATAACATTTCATTACCAAAATATCATTAAATAAAATTATACCACATTTACATTCTTAATATCTTTACTCTCTCAAATTCGAGAAGAATAAATCTATAACGCCAATTAAATTAACCCTGATACACAAGGTACAACATAAATTTACTTTTAATTAATCTTTCTTTCAATTATTTCATCATTCTCCTACAATACTCCTTCACTATAAAATCAAAATTTTTTCTAAAAATATACTTAAACAATCTCAAATAAAATTACTTTTATTAAACATCAATATAATCAATTTACACAATTAAAATTCAACTTTCAAAATAATTCGATTTGCACGAAACACACTTCAGTGTAAATGAAATACTCTACTAAACAAGCTCTACTTTGACATCCTAGGCACACTTTCCAGTACACCTACTTTGTTACGACTTATCTCTCAGAGCAGAGAGAGCGACGGGCGATGTGTGCATGTCCTAGAGCTAAAATCATTATTGAATCTAATCAAAAATTACTATCAAATCCACCTTCATTGAATCTTCAAAATCCAAATCCATATAAATAATTTTATTGTAATCCATTTCTTCTTAATTATTAACTGCACCTTGACCTGACATACTACTTATCCCAGTATTAAGAAATTATTCTACAAAAATATTCTGATGACGGCGGTATACAAATCCCATAAATTAAGTTCACCCAATCGTGAATTATCAATCACAGAACAGATTCCTCTGAATAGACTAAAACACCGCCAAATTCTTTGAGTTTCAAGATCTTATCTATTACTACTCATACCTTCATTTTACATTTCAAATAATAGGGTATCTAATCCTAGTTTACTAACAAATTTCAAAGCCTCATAAATCAGAAACAACATAAAATAAAAATTTCACCTTCAAACAATTCACTAATTACTTCTTCCAACTACAATTAACTCCAAACAAATAAAATTTATTTTTATCCATCGTATAACCGCGGTAGCTGGCACGAATTTTACCAATAAAACAATCCATAACTAAATCTAAACTCCCTTAATTTATAAAATTAAGTACTGCGTCAATTTCATTCTTAAAACAACAATACCGCAAAAACTTACATGTACAACTTAGATTAAATAAATTCCTAAGCAAGAATAAAACTTAAACCCAAACTAAGCTCCTGATGCTGCCCACACATCTGTCACTCTAAGCTTTCGATGCTGCCCACACATCTATCACTCTAAGCTCCTGATGCTGCCCACACATCTGTCACTCTAAGCTTTCGATGCTGCCCACACATCTATCACTCTAAGCTCCTGATGCTGCCCACACATCTGTCACTCTAAGCTTTCGATGCTGCCCACACATCTATCACTCTAAGCTCCTGATGCTGCCCACACATCTATCTATCACTCTAAGCTCCTGATGCTGCCCACACATCTGTCACTCTAAGCTTTCGATGCTGCCCACACATCTATCACTCTAAGCTCCTGATGCTGCCCACACATCTGTCACTCTAAGCTCCTGATGCTGCCCACACATCTGTCACTCTAAGCTTTCGATGCTGCCCACACATCTATCACTCTAAGCTCCTGATGCTGCCCACACATCTATCACTCTAAGCTCCTGATGCTGCCCACACATCTATCACTCTAAGCTTTCGATGCTGCCCACACATCTATCGCTACTTTTATAAAGTCATAACATATTAATACGGTTCCAATCATAACCTTATAACTCCTACCCTAGAGAATCATCTTTCTCTTTTTTTTTCTCTTTAGAGAAAGATGATTCTGAATTAAAGTTTCTTTATATATCAGTGAATTATATAATAAGAACTTAATTTAAATAACTGTATATTGTTTATAATATATATTATATAATACTTTAATAATATAACATAGATACCTGAGATAGCACATATATATTATGTATAATATTTATTAATTATAATTAGATGGTTAATATTAACTAAGTATTTATTATTAATTAAATGCTTCTTTTCTCTCTAATTTCCTATAAGCATACCAGGCCTAGAAAGACAACGTTGATATATAAATTACTTAATTAAAAATAGAAACTATGATTTTATCAAGTAGACAGATTATAAATATAGAAATAAGTATTTATATTATTATTAATATATATATACGCATACAAGAACTAAAAACAATCTCAAATCCAATTTACCTAACCGTTCTAAATAAGGTTACCATTAGTAAAAATAGCTTATACCAAAAAAAATATACACATAAC